TATAGAAGAAAGATGCTATAAATATTCCGAAATAAGCTATACTCACAGAAAACGTTGCATTTTTAACAAATTCATACCAATTTTCAGAATCTTTTGAACTTTCATGTAACAAGTTTATAGACGGAGTTAACCATTTGTCTAATATATTCAAATGAATTGCTTCTTGATTGAATTGAGCAAACGGAATTCCTATGACTCCAACAAACAAAGTAAATAGGGATAAGACAAAGAGAGGAAATAGCATAGTATTATCTGATTCATAGGGATACGAAAAAGTATTCTTAGTACCAAAATGGGGAATAGTAACAAAAGGACGCATCATTTTTGTTACATTACTATCAATTTGATATGTTGTTTTTTTCCAAAAAAAAGAAGACCTTTCATTATTATTCATTGTTAATAATGATAAGAAACTCAAGTTTTTTTTTATTATTTGTGATCCTTCTTTACCCCATAATGATATTGAATAGAGGGAGTTATTTGTTTTTCCGCTGTAATTTTTACAATAAAGGTTTAAATGTCCCTCAAAAGTAAGTAAGTAGATGCGAAACATATAAAATGCTGTTAATCCTGCTGTGGAACAGGCTATTATTGCGAAAATCGGTGAATACAACCAACTATCATTAAGAATTTCATCTTTGGACCAAAAGCAAGCAAGGGGTGGAATACCACAAAGAGAAAGGGTACCTAATAAAAAAGCATTTTTTGTAATTGGCACATGCTTTGTTAAACCACCCATAAGAACCATATTCTGACTTTTATCTGGAGAATATCCAACAACCGATTCCATGGAGTGAATAATGGACCCAGATCCTAAAAACAACAACGCTTTTGAATAAGCATGAGTAATCAAATGAAATAAAGCAGCCCGATAAGACCCCATACCCAAAGCTAACATCATATAACCCAATTGAGACATTGTAGAATAAGCTAAACTTCTCTTAATATCTTTTTGAGCAAGAGCTAAAGTAGCTCCAAATAGTACTGTTATTATACCTATGAAAGCTATTAGATTCATGATATAAGGTATTACTATAAAAAGCGGAAGAAGCCGAGCCACAAGAAAAATTCCCGCTGCTACCATCGTAGCAGCATGTATAAGAGCCGAAATGGGGGTAGGACCCTCCATAGCATCAGGTAACCATACATGAAGAGGAAATTGAGCCGATTTAGCAATTGCACCTGCAAATAATAGGACGGCGCACAAAGTAACAAATAATAAATTAACCTCATTAGTATAAATCAAGTTATTGAATATTTTAAACAAATCCCGAAATTCAAAACTCCCCGTTGTCCAATAAAGACCTAAAATCCCTAATAATAAACCAAAATCCCCCACGCGATTAGTTACAAATGCCTTTTGACAAGCATTCGCCGCAGTAGGTCGAGTGAACCAAAAACCTATTAATAGATAAGAACACATTCCAACCAATTCCCAAAAAATATAAATTTGGATCAAATTCGAACTAGTAACTAATCCCAACATTGACGTATTGAACAAACTCATATACGCAAAAAATCGCAAATATCCTTGATCATGAGACATATAATTGTCACTATAAATAAGAACCATAATTCCAACAGTCGTGATTAATATTGCCATAATACAAGTAAGTGAATCGATCAAGTAACCCAACTCTAAAGAAAAATCATTATTGATGGTCCAAGACCATACATATTGATAGATATAACTACTATTTATTTGATCAATCGACAGATAAACTGAAAAAATCATAACTATACTTAACAAAAAAACACTCGGAAAAGACCACATACGGCGAAGTTTTTTTGTTGCCGTCGGAAAAAGTAGAAGTCCTACTCCTATTAAGATAGGAATTGGAAGTGAGATGAAAGGTATGATCCATGAATATTGATACATATATTCCATAAAAAAAGTATATTTAATTCCTAATTAATTTTTCTGATTCACCAGCTCTTATCTCTTTTCCAAAGGATCAGTTAATAAAAAATTTTAATATCCAACACTTAAATAGAATTTTCTTTTTCTAGTCTTAATTATTCTTAATTTTTTTCCAAAAACTTCAAATATTTCAAGTCACGAAGTTCTAATTGTTCAAATAAGATGATCCATAGAAACTATTAATGAAGACACCCATTTATTTGAAGTGACATTTTTTGACAATCTAGAAACTCAAAATTTTCTTTATTATTATTATTTAGTATGCATTACAAAAATTTCCTTCTATTGCTATAGAGCAAGAAGAAATAATTACACGAAAAACACTATTTTTTTTTGTATCAATCATAAAAGACAGCCTAGAAGTTGATCCAGTAAAATAAGACTTCTTTTTCTTCAATTCGTTTATTACGAATCATTAAACAATTCATTTTTTTTTTTGACAAAATAACATTATATATATTTTTTTTGTTCCTAATCTACTAATTTTTCATTTTCGATAGCTATATTAGGAGTATACTATAATTTTTAGAATAAATGGATAATAAATAGTAAAGAACAATTCGGTTTGTTTTGAACAATAGATGTCTTTCACATCCAACTATAGCAATGAATAATCAATTCTAATTTTTTAATGGCAGTTCCAAAAAAGCGCACTTCTATATCAAAAAAACGGATTCGGAAAAATATTTGGAAAAACAAAGGGCGTCGGGCAGCGTTGAAAGCTTTTTCGCTAGCCAAATCTCTTTCAACGGGGAATTCACTAAGTTTTTTGGGGGACAAATCAAATAAATAATTAAAGAGTGGAATAATATGAATTGGTTTGACTCAAAAAAAAAACAGCCTAGTTCGTTTATAATTTTTTTTATTTAAATATATTATAAAATATAAAAAAAAATATTATATATATTTATATAAATAATTGAATAAAATAATGTAATGTGAATTGATTAAAAAAAAAATTGTCACTAAAATATTCAAATCAAAATAAACATTTTTTTTTTTAATCAAAGCAATTATTGGAATTTCCTAATGTTTTGAGCGGATGAATATGAAATTCCTTTTTTTTAGGATATGTAAAAAAAAAACTAAGAAATCTTTTGTTTACTCAATTAGAAATTGGAAAATGGTACTTTTTTTTCTTATTCAACGAATAAAAAAAAATACAGGGGTTGAGCTTTCTTTTTCATATCTTTGTTTTATTTTATCATTTTCGGGATGGGGAAAATCGGACTCCCCATCGCCCCAATAAAACAAAAAGGTTTTTTTTTTATTTGATTATATATTTGATATATTATAGAATATATGTTATATAGATATATAATATAGAACTCTAGAAGATCAAATAGTAAACTGAAACAAACCCTTTATTAAAAATTTAATGAGACGTTGAAACGATGAGATTAGGTGATTACGTTAAAACCTTATTTTTAACCCTTATTTTTTTTTTTCATTATATCTACATATTGAAACCAGCACTATCTAGTTACAACAGTTCCTTTTTGAAAGTACGCAAAATCCTATAAAATCAAACTATTGTTAAATTAAAAAAATTGACACCTTAAATTTTCAATTATTGTTGAAATTAATTAAAATAAGAATAAATACATTACATATATAAATATTAAATAAATGAAATCAGATAATAGATATTTTTATTGCAAACGCTCAAATCTCTCTTTTTTGACTTTTAATTATTAATTAAAGTTGCAAATTTAAAGATAAAGAGTTTTTTATCTCCTATAAATAGTTTATAAAAACTATTACATTGAATTGAAAATTTATTCTATGTTTTCAATCTCGACGATTGAATAATTATAGGTTATTATGATTTCGAGAAAGCCGCTATGGTGAAATCGGTAGACACGCTGCTCTTAGGAAGCAGTGCTAGAGCATCTCGGTTCGAGTCCGAGTAGCGGCATGCCGTTTTTTATTATAAAAAAAGTTCTATAATATAATTAATTCAAGTCCCAGATATGAATTCAAATAATTGAATTGAGGGACCTTTTAAAATTTTTTTTTTATGATATTTTCAACTTTAGAGCATATATTAACTCATATATCTTTTTCGGTCATTTCAATTGTCATTACAATTCATTTAATAACCTTATTAGTCGATGAAACCGTAGGACTCTACGCTTCGTCAGAAAAGGGCATGATAGCGACTTTTTTCTGTATAACAGGATTATTAGTTACTCGTTGGATTTATTTGAGGCATTTACCATTAAGTGATTTATATGAATCATTACTATTTCTTTCATGGGGTTTCTCCATTATTCATATATTTACGTATTTGAAAAAATATAAAAATCATTTAAGTGTAAGCGCAATAACCGCGCCGAGTACTATTTTTACCCAAGGTTTTGCTACTTCAGGTTTTTTAACAGAAATGCATCAATCCCCACTATTAGTCCCCGCTCTCCAATCTCATTGGTTAATGATGCACGTAAGTATGATGGTATTGGCTTATGCATCTCTTTTATGTGGATCATTATTTTCAGTAGCGCTAATAGTGATTACATTTCAAAAAGGTATAAGAATTTTTGGTAAAAACAATAATGTATTAAATGCGTTATTTTCCTTTGATGAGATCCAATACATCAACGAAGGGAACAATGTTTTAAGAAACACTTCGTTTTTTTCTTCGAAAAATTACTATAAGTCTCAACTGATTCAACAATTAGATCATTGGAGTTATCGTATTATTAGTTTAGGGTTTATCTTTTTAAGCATAGGTATTCTTTCAGGGGCAGTATGGGCTAATGAGACATGGGGATCATATTGGAATTGGGACCCAAAGGAAACTTGGGCATTTATTACTTGGACCATATTCGCAATTTATTTACATACGCGAACAAATCAAAATTTTGAAGGTGTAAATTCTGCAATTGTGGCCTCGATGGGTTTTCTTATAATTTGGATATGCTATTTTGGGGTCAATCTATTAGGGATAGGGCTACATAGTTATGGTTCATTTACATTAACATCTAATTAAATGAATTCAAGAAAGGGCCTGACGAACCCAAACATGGGAGAGTATAGATAACAAAACTGTGTGTAAGACATCGAGAACCCTTTGAAT